TTTGTTTGTTTGTTTGTTTGTTTGTTTGTTTGTTTGTTTGTTTGTTTGTTTGTTTGTTTGTTTGTTTGTTTGTTTGTTTGTTTGTTTGTTTGTTTGTTTGTTTGTTTGTTTGTTTGTTTGTTTGATGGGTTGTTTGATGGGTTGGAAAAGGCCCGGGGGCCATTGATGCTCAGGTCAAGAGATTGTATGCTCCGCGTCAGCCACCGGAGGGCACGTTGAAGTTACCCAGAAAAAAAAAAGGAACCAACCGCGCTAAAAAGAGGAAATGCCGCGATTAAGAATGGGATGAAATATAAAGTACCAACCAAATGTCTCGTGAAGATAACTTGATATGGGGATTAGTCTATTCTATGGTCCTGAAATAGGAACCAGTGGCGCCAAAGTGCAAGTCATGTAAGGGTTTAGGGGGAAAGAATGGGCCTGAAGCTGGTAGCGTAGAGCACTTCTGTGCGGTGCGTGGGTGATTTCTCGTGAGAAGACCGATTAATAGATAACCCAGTCCTCTGGTTGCCGGTACGGCGAGAGCTGTGTGTAGTGTTTTGTCCTGCGACCATTAATTAGAGTGTCTTGGATGATTATCCATGTCATGATAGCTTTAGGTAGTGATTGTGTAAAGTTACTATGGGTTTAGTACGATGGCATACTTGTGATGTTGGATTGAGCATTACAGTTTCTATTCCCTGAAAGATGATAGTTTAGTGTAACATGATTATGTCCGTTACATGGATGGTTATGTGTTATGCACTGTATATAATGCTGCTTTGGTACATACACGTTAATGTAATGTGGGCAAGAGTAGTTAATGCAAAGAGTACATAACGTAGAGTTGTGAATTGCAGATCTAGAGGAGTCCCTATAACATGGGGGGAGGGGGGGCATACGAAATTGTTTCTATAGTTGAGTAGAACAACGGTGGTTTTTCAAGCCACAGGGCTTGGATAGAGGCCAAGTAGAAATTTATGATGTTTCTTATATTGACCCTGGGCTTGTGTTTTGTGTTGGGGGGATTAGCAGTTGCGTCTAATCCATCCCCGTATTATGGAGTAGTTGGTTTAGTGTTGTCTTCTGTTGTTGGGTGTGGGTGATTGATAAGCCTTGGGCTTTCTTTTGTGTCGTTGGTATTGTTTATAGTGTATTTGGGGGGAATGTTAGTGGTTTTTGTTTATTCTGTGTCTTTAGCGGCGGATCCATTTCCTGAGACTTGAGGGGACTGGCGGGTCATGGGCTATGGGTTAGGTTTTGTGTTGGTGTTGGTTTTAGGGTTGATGGTGGGGGGTCCTGTTGTGGGGTGGAAGTTGGGAGTAGGGACTGTTGATGGGGTGGAGATAGCTTTTGTTCGTATGGATTTTGGTGGGGCGGCATTGTTTTACTCTTGGGGGGTGGGGTTGTTTTTGGTGGCTGGGTGGGGGTTGTTATTGACGTTGTTTGTTGTTCTAGAACTTGTGCGGGGCTTGTCGCGTGGGGCTATTCGGGCGGTTTAATGAGCGGCCGGGGGGGCCAGAGAATAGTTTAAATTAAAATGCCAGCTTTGGGAGTTGGAGATAGAGGTTTAAGTCCTTTTTTTCTGATGTGGTTGGGGAAACTCTAAGAAGGGGTGTAATCTTCACTCTTTGGTTTACAAGACCAATGTTTTTATAAACTATTAGAGTATGGTTAGTAGTTGAGTATTTTGTTCTCTAGCGCACTTGTTAAGGGAAAGAGAACTAAGAGGGTGGTGAAATAGGTTAAGGAGGCAATTTGGCCAATGATAATGAATGGGTGTTCTACTGGTTGGCTTCCCACTCATGTCAGGATAAGTAGGTTTGCTACGAGGGTTCAGAATAGAAGTTGGGAGAGGGGTCGAAATGTTATTGTGCGTTGTTTTGATATATGCAGGAGGGGGGCTAGGAATAGTACTAGGACAGAGGCGGCTAGTGCTAGGACTCCTCCGAGTTTGTTCGGAATTGATCGAAGGATGGCGTATGCGAATAGAAAGTATCACTCAGGTTTGATATGAGGGGGTGTGACTAGGGGGTTGGCAGGGGTGAAGTTTTCTGGGTCTCCTAGAAGGTTGGGAGAGAATATGGCTAGGGTTAGGAGGGGGGTTATTACTAATAAGAAGCCCAGGATGTCTTTTGTGGAGAAGTATGGGTGGAATGGGATTTTGTCGCAATTTGAGGAGATGCCTAGGGGGTTGTTGGAGCCGGTTTCGTGGAGGAAGGTTAAGTGGATGAGTGTGAGGCCTGCGATTGCGAATGGAAGGAGGAAGTGGAGGGCAAAGAATCGGGTGAGTGTTGGGTTGTCTACGGAGAATCCACCTCAGGCTCATTCTACCAGGGTTTGGCCGATGTATGGGATGGCTGAGAATAGGTTGGTGATGACTGTAGCGCCTCAGAATGATATTTGTCCTCATGGCAGGACGTAGCCCACGAAGGCTGTTGCTATTAGGGAGAGAAGAAGGACTACTCCTGTGTTTCATGTTTCTTTATATAGGTAGGAACCGTAGTAAAATCCCCGTCCGATGTGTAGATAGATGCAGATGAAGAAAAAGGAAGCGCCGTTTGCATGGAGGTTACGGATTAGCCACCCGTGTTGGACGTTTCGGCAGGTGTGGGCTACTGATGTGAAGGCTAGGGTGGTATCTGCAGTGTAATGTATGGCTAAGAGGAGGCCTGTTAGGATTTGTGTTATTAGGCATAGGCCTAGCAGGGATCCGAAGTTTCATCAGGCTGAGATGTTTGATGGTGTGGGGAGATCGATTAATGAGTCGTTGATTATTTTGAGTAGAGGGTGAGATTTACGTGGGTTTGGGGCCATTAGTGTTCGGTTTATGTTGATAGGAGGATGATTAGGACTGATAGGGCAAAGGAGCCGAGGTATGTTTTGATTAAACCAGAGTGTATGGTGGTTGAAGTTTTGGTTGCTATGAGTTGAAGGTCGGCTAGGCCCTCAGGTCCTATTTTTTTGTACCAGGATAAGTCGATTAAGTGGGATGCAATTTTTTGTCCGGTGTTTAGGATAGTTTTTGATGAAGATCGATGGGTTAGGGGGTTGAAGTATCCTAATGAGGAGGAAAAATTTGAGTATGTGTTTTGTTTTGGCTGGGTGAGAGTTAGAGTTGTGTTTGAGAGCTCTAGGGCGAGGATGATTCCTGTTGCTGTGGCGATTAGAGCTGCAGTTTTTGTGACTATGGGTATTGTTATTGGGGGGGTTTTGCATGGGGTCAGATAGGATGTGATGAGTAGGCCTGCAAGGATGCTGCCGAAGGCAAGACGGAGGATAGGGGCTGTGATTGTGGTGTTGTTTTCGTTTATAGGGGTGAGTGGTGTGGTTCGTGTGAAATTGGCTTGTACTATTAGAGCCATTCGGGTGCTGTAGGTTGCGGTAAATGAGGTAGCTAAGAGGGTTAATAGTAGAGCTCAGGAGTTTAGGTATGAGGTGTTTAGGTTTTCAATGATTAGGTCTTTAGAGTAGAATCCTGCTAGAAATGGAGTTCCTATAAGGGCGAGGTTGCCGATGGTTAGGCAGGAAGTTGTTGTTGGTAATGTTTTTTGCAGTCCTCCTATTTTTCGAATGTCTTGTTCCCCGTTGAGGCTGTGAATGATTGAGCCGGAACATAGGAATAGTATAGCTTTGAAGAAGGCATGAGTTGAAATGTGGAGGAAGGCAAGTTGGGGGAGGTTGAGTCCAATAGTGACTATTATTAGTCCGAGTTGGCTTGATGTGGAGAAGGCAATGATTTTTTTGATGTCATTTTGTGTGAGTGCGCAGGTGGCGGCAAATAGTGTGGTTAGGGCCCCTAGGCATAGGCAGATGGTTAAAGCTGTTTGGTTGTTGGATAGTAGTGGGTGGGTTCGGATTAATAGGAAGATTCCGGCTACTACTATGGTGCTTGAGTGGAGTAGGGCGGAAACTGGTGTGGGGCCTTCTATTGCGGCGGGTAGTCAGGGGTGTAGGCCGAATTGGGCAGATTTTCCTGTAGCGGCGAGAATGAGTCCTAGAAGGGGAAGAGTTGGGGTTTGTAGTGAGCTGAGTTGGTGTAGTTCTCAGGTGTTTGTGTGGGAAGCTAGTCATGCTATACTTAAGATGAGTCCAATGTCTCCGATTCGATTGTATAGGACGGCTTGAAGGGCAGCGGTGTTGGCTTCTGCTCGTCCGTATCATCAGCTGATGAGTAGGAAGGATATGATGCCCACGCCCTCTCAGCCGATGAATAGTAGGAATATGTTGTTGGCAATGGTTAAGGTGAGTATAGCGATTAGGAATGTTAGTAGGTAAGAAAAGAATTTTGTTATGTCAGGGTCTGATGCTATGTACCATGAAGCAAATTGTAGGATGGATCATGTGACGAATAGTGCGATGGGCAGGAATATTATCGAGTATTGGTCTATTTTTAGGCTCAAGGGGATTTTAAAATTTATGATAAATTTTCATTCTCAGTTGTGGGTGATGCTGTCCGTGCCGGAGTAGATGAATAGGGTCATGGGGATTAGGCTAGTGAAGAAAGCAGTTTTTACTGCGCGTGTAATGGTGTGGGGACAATTTTTGGGGGTGTTTAAGGCGAGTGGAAGTAAGGTGGGTGTTAGGATGATTAGTATGGTCAGGAGTATGAGGGTGTTCAGTAGAAGTGTGGACTCGGTTATTTTTACTTTTACTTGGATTTGCACCAAGATGGGTGGTTCCTAAGACCAGTGGATTAACTATTATCCTTTAAAAGTTTTAAGGGGACTGAGGTTTTATACTCAGACACGAGAGTTAGCAGTTCTTGTTGGATTTAACCTCCCCTCGGCAGGTAAGAAGAGTTTAACTTCTATTTTTAGGATCACAGACTAATGTTTTAATTAAACTATACTTGCATGAGGGGGTGTCTAGAAATTAGGTTGGGTTTTAGGATGAGCAGGAGTAGGGGGATGATATGCAGGGTTATTAGAAGATGTTCTCGTGAGGTCGAATTTTGTATGTGTGAGATGTGAGTTGGAAGTGGACCTCGTTGGGTAGTAGTGAATATAAATAGAGTGTAGGAGGCTGTTAAGAATGTTGCGGCTCCAGTTATGAGAATGGTAAGTGGGGATCAGTTGAATAGGGCGATTATAATGGTTAGTTCGGCCATTAGGTTAGTTGTTGGGGGTAGAGCTATATTTGTGAGGTTGGCCAGTAGTCATCAGGTTGCTATGAGTGGTAGGAGGGGTTGAAGGCCACGGGCGAGAAGTAGAATTCGGCTGTGGGTTCGTTCGTAGTTTGTGTTAGCTAGGCAAAATAGTATTGAGGAGGTTAGTCCGTGTGAGATTATTAGGACTATTGCTCCTGAGAATGATCAGTGGGTTTGAATTATGCATGCGGCAATAACTAGACCTATGTGGCTGACTGAGGAGTAGGCGATAAGCGATTTTAAGTCTGTTTGTCGAAGACAGATGGAGCTGGTTATGAGGGCCCCTCACAGGGCTAGTGCAAGGAATGGGTAGCATAAGGTGTTTGGGGTGGGACCCGTTAGTAGGGTAATTCGTATGATGCCATATCCGCCGAGTTTGAGAAGGAGGGCGGCGAGTAGTATTGAACCTGCGATTGGAGCCTCTACGTGGGCTTTGGGTAGTCATAGGTGTAGCCCATACAGGGGTGCTTTTACTATGAATGCTGTTAATAAGGCTAGGTTGCATAGTAGATTCGCTCATGAGTTGTGAGCTGGGATGGGGGGGTAGAGTTCTAGGATTGTGAGGTGTAGTGTCCCAGTCTGTGTTTGTAGGTAAAGAATTGCTACCAGGAGGGGGAGGGAGCTGATCAGGGTGTAGAATAGGAGGTAGATACCGGCGCTTAGTCGCTCTGGTTGGTTACCTCATCGTGTGATGAGGATAAGAGTTGGGATAAGTGTGGCTTCGAATGAAATGTAGAATAGGATGAGTTCCGTAGTCGAGAAGGCCAGGATAATGAATGGCTGAATAGTGACTAGAGTTGTGATGAATATTCGTTTTCGAGCTGGTGGTTCATGTAATAGGTGGTTTTGGCTTGCTAGAATTGTTAGGGGGAGGAGTCAGCATGAGAGGACTATTAGGGGGGTGGAGGTTTGGTCGATTCCAGTTCATTGGGTGAGGTTTTTATATGGGTAGTACGATGGTAGCATTCATTGCAGGCTTATTGTGGCGATTGCAAAGCTGTATATGGTGGTGTTGGTCCATAGTGATTTTTGAGGTGATAGGAGTGCCGTGGGGAGGAGTATTATTGTTGGTAAGATGATTTTTAACATTGGAGGAGGTTTAGGTTGTGGAGGTGGTCTGAGCCGTGGGTTCGTGTAGAAGCGACTAGTATTGCTAAGCCTGTGCCTGCTTCACAGGCCGAAAATGCTAGTATGAGGATTGGTAGGAGGGTGGAGGATGTTATTAGGTTTTCAGCTGGTCATATTGATAGTGCAATATACATGGATAGTATTATGCTTTCTAAACATAGGAGGGCAGAGACTAGGTGGGTTCGGTGGAATGCCAGTCCTAGTATGCTTAGTGTGAATGCTGAGTAGAAGCTTAAATGTATGAGTGACATAAAGAAAGTCATAGGGTTGAGCTATGATTTGCTGAGCCGAAATCAGCTGTCTTTGATTGGACCAACTTTCTTTTTATTCTGCCCATTCTAGGCCCCCTTGGGTTCATTCGTATATTAGTCCTAGGGTCAGCAGGAGGGTGATAATGAAGGTTCAGGTTAGAGTGGTAGTGGGGGATTGAAGTTGCATTGCTCATGGGAGGGGTAGGAGGAGGGCGATTTCAAGGTCGAATAGGAGGAATAGAATGGCTACTGAGGAAGAATCGGATTGAGAATGGGAGCCGGGCAGAGCCTAGTGGGTCGAATCCACATTCGTATGGTGATAGTTTTTCTGAGTCTGGTGTAATCTGGGCGAGTCAGAAGTTTAATATGACTAGGATGGCAGTGAGTATTAAGGATAGGGTGAGTATGAATGTAATTATGTTAATTGCTCTTCTCTGGGGTTGAACCAGATTTTAGAGATTGGAAGTCAATTGTAATTAATATACTAGAAGAGCAGGATCCTCATCAGTAGATGGAGATGTAGAGGAATAATCAGATGACGTCTACGAAATGCCAGTATCATGCTGCTGCTTCGAAACCAAAGTGATGGTTTGATGTGAAGTGGAATTTGATTAGGCGTAGGAGGCAGATTGCTAGGAAGGAAGAGCCGATAATTACGTGCAGGCCGTGGAATCCGGTGGCGACAAAGAATGTGGAGCCGTATACGCCATCAGCAATGGAGAATGGGGCTTCGTGGTATTCTATTGCTTGTAGAGCTGTAAAGTATAATCCTAAGAGGACTGTTAGAGTTAGTGCTTGGGTGGCTTGTTTTTGATGGCCTTCTGTGATGCTGTGGTGGGCTCATGTCACGGTGACTCCGGAAGCTAGGAGGATGGTTGTGTTTAGTAGGGGCACGTCCATGGGGTTTAGGGGTTGGATGCCTGTTGGAGGTCATTGTCCTCCTAGCTCTGGAGTGGGGGCTAGGCTTGAGTGGAAGAATGCTCAGAAGAAGCCTAGAAAGAAGAAGGCTTCGGATGCGATGAACAGGATTATTCCATATCGAAGGCCCTTTTGAACTGTAGGGGTGTGGTGGCCTTGAAATGTTCCTTCTCGTACAATATCTCGTCATCATTGAATTATCACTAGGAGTGTGGAGAGGAGGCCTAGGGAAAGAAGGTTTGGGGAGTTGTGGTGAAATCATATGATGAGTCCTGAGGTAGTTAGGAGAGCGGCGGCTGCTCCTAAGAGGGGTCAGGGGCTTGGGTCAACTATGTGATAGGAGTGTGCTTGGTGGGCCATTAGATGTTTTCTTGTAAGTATAGGCTTAGTAGGAGTACAAATACGTAAGCCTGGATTATGGCCACTGCTACTTCTAGAATGGTGAGTAAGAGTAGTACGCAGGCAGTTAAAATGGAGATGGCTGGTATGATGGAGAATAAGGCTGCGGTAGCAGTTGAAATGAGTTGAATAAGTAGGTGGCCTGCTGTTAAGTTAGCTGTGAGGCGGACCCCTAGGGCTAAAGGACGGATTAAGAGGCTGGTAGTTTCGATTATGATTAGGGCGGGGATTAGAGGGGTGGGTGTGCCTTCAGGTAGTAAGTGGCCTAAAGAGGCGGATGGTTGGTTTCGCAGGCCAGTGAGGAGGGTAGCCAGTCATAGGGGGAAAGCTAGTGCAAGGTTTATGGATAATTGTGTGGTTGGGGTGAATGTGTATGGGAGTAGGCCGAGGAGGTTAATTGAGAGGAGGAAGATTATTAGTGATGAAAGAATGAGGGCTCATTTATGGCCCTTTTTGTTTAATGGGGTTATTAGTTGTTTTGTGATAGTGTAAATAAATCATGATTGGAGGGTGGAGAGGCGATTTGTGATCCATCGGTTATGGGGGGAGGGGAGGAGTAGGGCTGGGAAAATTAATGAGATAGGGATTAATGGGATGCCTAGGAGATAGGGGGTTATAAATTGGTCGAAGAAGCTTAGGTTCATGGTCAGGATCAGGGTAGGGTTTTTGTGCTTGTGGCGGTTTTTTCTGAGGGGGTGTTTGTAGGTGTAAATGATAGAAGTTTGGGTTGGATGATGAGGGAGAAGGTTAGTCATGATAGGGTTATGATGAATAGTCATGGGTTTGGGTTTAGCTGGGGCATATCATTGGGGGGGGGTGTTGGGGCTCCCTATTTCTAGCTTAAAAGGCTAGTGCTGTGGCATAGCTTCCCAATGGTTAGGATGATAGGAGGGCAGATCAGCTCTCAAAATGTGGGAGAGGAGTTGATTCTACTACGATTGGCATGTAGCTGTGATTGGCTCCGCAAATTTCTGAGCATTGGCCATAAAAAATACCTGGTCGTGTGGCGATAAATGATGTCTGGTTGAGTCGCCCTGGGATGGCGTCAGTTTTTACTCCTAAAGTTGGGATTGCTCAGGAATGTAAGACGTCGCTGGCGGTGACGATAATACGGATTGGGGATTCTATTGGGATGACAACTCGGTGGTCCACTTCTAGTAGGCGGAAGTGGCCTAGGGGTAGCTCTGTTGTAGGGATTATATATGAGTCAAATGATAGATCTTTAAAGTCCGTGTATTCGTAAGATCAATATCATTGGTGACCAATGGCTTTTAATGTGAGGTCTGGTTCATCGATTTCGTCTATTATGTATAAGATTTGTAGGGATGGGAGGGCGAGTAGGATGAGGACAATGGCTGGTAAAATCGTTCAAATTAATTCTACTTCTTGGGCGTCTACGGTGCTTGAGGAGAGCTTCTCTGCTAGTATGAGAGTGAGTAGGTATAGCACTAGACTGCAGATTGCAAGTGCGACTATAAGGGCGTGATCGTGGAATTCAACGAGTTCTTCTATGATGGGGGATGAGGCGTCTTGAAATCCTAGTTGGGAGTGGTTGGCCATTTAAGATGCACAGGGTTTTCACCTGTAATTTAGTCTTGACAAGACTATGTAATGGTTTTACTAACGTCTTATAAGAAAGAAGCATAAGTGGTTTAATGCGATTGGCTTGAAACCAGTGTAAGAGGGTTCAACTCCTTCCTTTCTTGAACTTGGACGAAGGCGGGTTCTTCGAAGGTGTGATAGGGGGGAGGGCAGCCGTGGATTCATTCGATGTTGGTGGCTGTTAGTTCTGGTTGTATGACTTTTCGTTTTGAGGCCAGAGCTTCTCAGATGATGAATATTAGTATGATTACGGCTGTTATTGAAATGAGCGATCCAATAGAGGATAGGGTATTTCATAGAGTGTAGGCGTCTGGGTAATCTGAGTATCGTCGGGGTATGCCGGCTAGGCCTAAGAAGTGCTGTGGGAAGAAGGTTAGATTTACGCCTGTAAATATTACTCCAAAGTGGGCCTTGGCTCATGTAGGGTGGAGTGTAAATCCTGTGAATAGGGGGAATCAGTGGGTGAATCCAGCTAGGATTGCAAATACAGCCCCTATTGATAGCACGTAATGGAAGTGGGCGACTACGTAGTATGTGTCATGTAGCGCGATGTCTAGAGAAGAGTTTGCTAGGACTACTCCGGTGAGTCCTCCTACTGTGAATAAGAAAATAAATCCTAGGGCCCATAATATTGGCGGGTCCCATTTGATTGTCCCTCCGTGTAGTGTGGCCAATCAGCTGAAGACTTTGATTCCAGTCGGGATGGCAATGATTATTGTGGCGGATGTGAAGTATGCTCGTGTGTCCACATCTATACCTACGGTGAATATGTGGTGGGCTCATACGATGAAGCCTAGAAACCCAATGGATAGTATGGCTCATACTATGCCTATGTAGCCGAATGGTTCTTTTTTACCAGTGTAGTATGTTACTACATGCGAAATAATTCCAAATCCTGGGAGAATAAGGATGTATACCTCCGGATGGCCAAAAAATCAGAACAAGTGTTGGTAGAGGATGGGGTCTCCTCCCCCAGCTGGGTCGAAGAATGTAGTGTTCAGGTTTCGGTCTGTGAGTAGTATTGTAATTCCGGCAGCGAGTACTGGGAGTGATAGGAGGAGTAGGACGGCGGTAATAAGGACTGATCAAACAAATAGGGGGGTTTGGTACTGTGAGAGGGCAGGTGGTTTTATGTTAATTGCGGTAGTAATAAAGTTGATTGCCCCTAAGATTGATGAAATGCCAGACAGATGAAGGGAGAAAATAGCTAGGTCTACTGATGCACCTGCGTGGGCTAAGTTACCAGCTAGAGGGGGGTAGACAGTCCACCCTGTGCCCGCACCTGCTTCTACGGTGGAAGAAGCGAGGAGGAGGAGGAATGATGGTGGTAGGAGTCAGAAGCTTATGTTATTTATGCGTGGGAATGCTATGTCAGGGGCTCCAATTATGAGAGGGACTAGTCAGTTTCCAAAGCCCCCGATTATGACTGGCATAACCATGAAGAAGATCATTACGAAGGCATGGGCAGTGACGATTACGTTGTAGATTTGGTCATCTCCTAGTAGGGTACCTGGTTGGCCCAGTTCGGCTCGAATTAAGAGGCTGAGGGCGGTTCCAACTATTCCAGCTCATGCTCCGAAGATTAAGTATAGGGTGCCAATGTCTTTGTGATTGGTTGAAAATAGTCATCGGTTAATGAAAGTCACAGGTAAGTAGGTAAGATGGCTGAGTGTTGTCAGGCGTTAGGCTGTAGTCCTTTTTACAGAGGTTCGATTCCTCTTCTTATCGATCTTGTAGTGAAATTCACAATGAGTTGCAAACTCATTAATGTGCATTGAATATGTGCCAAGGTCTGGGTAGGTTGAAGCTCGCTGGTTTGGGCGCCTAGCTGTTAACTAGGAGTGCGTGGGATCGAGGCCCATCAATCTAGGTCAAGGCTCTGGCTTAATTAAAGTGTCTGAGTTGCATTCAGGAGATGCAGGTTAATGGCCTGCGAGTCTTAGCAGAAACTAAGAGGGTCTAGCTCTTATTTAAGGCTTTGAAGGCCTTCGGTTTAAGGGGTTAACCTAAGTTTCTTAATCTTAAATGAGGGCGAGGGTTATTGGGGACAGTGGGAGTAGGAGGATAGATATAGAGGAGAGTGTGGCAATTAAGGTGCTTGCAGGTTTACTAGTGTGTCATAGTTTTATGTGATTTGTAGGATTGGGTGGGAGGGTGATTGTTGAGTAGTAAGCTAGTCGGAGGTAGAAAAATAAACCTAGTAGGGATAAGATGGCGATAGTTGTAGCGGAGGTAACTATTTCTTGTTTAGAGAGTTCTTGAATGATGGCTCATTTTGGTAGGAAACCCGTCAGCGGGGGTAGGCCCGCTAATGACAGAAGTGTTATTATTAGCGTTGTGTTAAGTGCAGGGGTTTTTGTTCAAGAGGTTATTATTATAGATAGTTTAAGAGATTTCGTAGCATTGAGTGTAAGAAAGATGGCGCTAGTTATGATGCAGTAGAGGTAGAAGGCTACTAGTGCTAGTTTTGGGTTGTAGATGAGAATAATGCTTATTCATCCTAAGTGAGAAATTGATGAGAATGCTAGGATTTTTCGGATTTGTGTCTGGTTTAGTCCTATTCATCCTCCTAGTGCGGCTGAAGCGATTGCCATAGTGGTAAGTAATGTTGGGTGTAGTGAGTGTGATGTGAGAAAGAGGATGGTAATTGGGGGAAGTTTTATTACTGTTGATAGGAGAAGGGCAGAGGTTAAGGGGGAGCCTTGCAAGACCTCTGGGAATCAGAAGTGGAATGGCACTAAACCTAATTTTATTGCGATTGCTGTAGTTATTAGTAAAGATGATGTGGGATGATTTAATTGAGTGATGTCCCACTGTCCTGTATGTCAAGCATTAATTATGCTTGAGAAGAGGAGTAGGGTGGAGGCGGCAGCTTGAACTAGGAAGTATTTAATTGCTGCTTCAATAGCTCGTGGGTGGTGAGATTTTGAGATAAGGGGGATGATGGCGAGGGTGTTAATTTCTAGCCCAGTTCAGGCTATCACTCAGTGGTTGCTTGAGATTGTAATAGTCGTTCCCAATATGAGGCTCAGGAAGAATGTCAGTTTGGCGTAGGGGTTCATTAATAAGGGAAGGGGTTAAACCATCATTTTCGGGGTATGGGCCCGATAGCTTTATTTAGCTGACCTTATTAGGAAATAATATAGGGGGAGTATGGAGAGTTTTGATCTCTTTTGCGTGGGTTCGAATCCCACTTTTCTAATTTTTAATGGGGGTGAAGGAAATGAGAGGGTTGGTGTACCTCTATGTTCACTTTATCATAGTGACCCTTTAACATTCAGGCACATTTCCTTAAATAAGGAGGAAGGCCTGCGTAACAAATGGGTATGCTGGTGTGTCAGAGGCAAAGTGCCAGGGTCAGTGGTAGGAAGTTTTTCCATAGGAGGTGTATTAGCTGGTCGTAGCGGAATCGAGGGTAAGAGGCGCGAATTCATAGGAATCCGGATGATAGGAGAAGGGTTTTTGTAGCCAGGATAATGGGGAATAGTTCATAGGGGGGGTTTAGTATACTTGGGTTGAAGAATAGGATGGAAGTTAGGGTATTTATAAGCATAATGTTGGCATACTCGGCGAGAAAGAACAGTGCAAAGGGGCCTGCGGCGTATTCCACATTGAAGCCAGAGACCAATTCTGACTCCCCTTCCGTCAAGTCGAATGGGGCTCGGTTTGTCTCGGCGAGGGTGGAAATATATCATATTATGGCTAGGGGTCAGGAGGAGAAGATTAAGTACAGGGGCTCTTGGGAGGTGGCTAGAGTGTTGAGAGTGTAGTTTCCGGTTAAAACAATAATTGATAGGAGAATGATGGCAAGGGTCACTTCATAGGAGATAGTCTGGGCTACTGCTCGCAGGGCCCCGATTAGGGCATATTTAGAGTTTGAAGCTCAGCCCGATCATAAAATAGAATATACTGCTAGACTTGATATTGCAAGTAGAAATAGGAGGCCCAGGTTGAGGTCGGCGAGAGAGAATGGCAGGGGTAGGGGGATTCAGATGGTTATCGCTAGGAGAAGGGCTAGTATGGGGGTTGCGATGAATAAGAGGGGCGAGGATGTTGATGGGCGGATTGGTTCTTTGATGAATAATTTGACTCCGTCTGCCATTGGCTGAAGAAGGCCAAATGGGCCTACGATGTTTGGTCCTTTGCGGGCTTGCATGTAGCTTAATACTTTTCGTTCCACCAGGGTTAGAAAAGCTACTGCGATGAGGATTGGGATGATGTAAGAGAGGGACATAGTAAGGTATGTAATAGGTTGGGGTCAGATCATTTTAGGGAGAGCTAGGGAGAGGATTTGAACCTCTGGGTAAAGGGCTTAAGCCTTTTGCATTTGCCGAGCTCTGCCACGCTAGCAATCCTTTTCTAGGATGGGTGAGGGCACTCCTTTTGTAATTTAGTTGTGTTCATTACTTAAAGAGGGGGCGTGCTTGTAGTATTGGCCCCACTTTTCCAATCCTTTCGTACTAGGAAAAGTTAGTCATAGATAGAAACCGACCTGGATTGCTCCGGTCTGAACTCAGATCACGTAGGACTATTAATCGTTGAACAAACGAACCCTTAATAGCGGCTGCACCATTAGGATGTCCTGATCCAACATCGAGGTCGTAATCCTCCTTGTCGATAGGGGCTCTCGAAGGAGATTGCGCTGTTATCCCTGGGGTAGCTTGGTTCATTGGTCAGGTGAATACTGGGTCTGGTTGCTATTAGCACTTTGAGGGGTGGCACTTGGTAAAGATTTGTGGTCTTGTGTTTGGAGGTTTTGCTGTTCTCCAAGGTCGCCCCAACCAAAAAATGTCAGTCAATACCCTCTGAGTGATGAGCCTTCTAGGTTTTGTGTAAGAGGGGTGACTGTTGATTTTTAAGTTCCACAGGGTCTTCTCGTCTTATGTGATTATTCTCGCTTTTGCACGAGGAGATCAATTTCACTGATTATCTGCAAGAGACAGTCGAGATCTCGTTTAGCCATTCATACAGGTCTCGATTTATGAGACAATTGATTGCGCTACCTTCGCACGGTTAGGATACCGCGGCCGTTAAACGTATGTCACCGGGCAGGCGTCACCTTCAATACTTGTACGGCTGAAGGCTGTGTTTTTGGTAAACAGTCGGGCCTCGGGTTTGCCTAGTTCCTTTTGCAGATTTTAATCTTTCTAGTTCGCGTTCCTGAGTGGGGGTAACAGATTTGAGAATACATATTCTTGTTGGAGTTTAGGTATTTTGATCTGTTAATAATGTACGGATGTAAGTTTACGCTGGTTAGAGGGTGTAGGTGATCCCAAGTTACTCATTTTAGCATTAATTCTTCTATTGGTATAGGTTAGCCCGTTAAGGGTGAGGGAGTCGTGTTGTTGGGGTATTTTTGCTAGAAGAGCTTTGACGCACTCTTTGTCGGTGGCTGCTTAAAGGCCCACGGGCTGGGCAGGTGGGGGCTTATCCTCTAGGTGAGGTTGTATTCTTTTTTAAAGGAGCTGTACCTCCTTTAAATTATTCCTGGTTGCCACACGGGGGGGGGGGGGGGTCTCCTTTCAAGGGCGGGCCAGGGGCGAACTTAAATTCGTTTCACGGGCAACCAGCTATCACCCAGCTCGGTTGGCTTTTCACCCCTACTGACAAGTCTTCCCACTCTTTTGCAACAGAGACGGGTTCGCTCAAAATAGCTGCTTGTAAGTAGCTCGCTTGGGTTTCGGGAGGGCAAGCTTGAATTCGCTTTGCTTGGTTGTTCTTGCTAAATCATGATGCAAAAGGTACAAGGATTAATCTTTGCTGTCTGTAGCTTGGGGTTTTCACTTCTATTTCATCTTTCCCTTGCGGTACAATCTCGCTATAGCGCCAAGTAGCTTTTCTATCACCTATACTAAGCTGTGCGAATGTTTTAGTTTGAGGTGGGTAGTTATTTTTTGATGTCTAATTGTGTGGTGGTTGGGCTAGTGGGAGGCTTCAAGGCAATCTGTGTAGTTGCAGATATCTCTCAGGTGTAAGCTGAGCGCTTTGATGTTATAGCTATGCCTTGGTATACTAAGTACACCTTCCGGTACACTTACCTTGTTACGACTTACCTCATCTTTGGCTATGGGTTGGTGTTACTTACCTGTGCAGATGGCTTGCGAGGAGGGTGACGGGCGGTATGTACGTGCCCCGGGGCCAGTTTTAAGGTGGCGCTGTGATCCAACTTTACTACTAAATCCTCCTTCTGGGGAGGGTTTCATATCCCCTTTCGTGATTTTCTAGGTTAGAAAATGTAGCCCATTTCTCCCGCTCTATGGGCTATACCTTGACCTGTCTTTTTAGCGTGGTTAGGGCTATTGTGCTCACTGCTGTTCTCTCAGGATAGGTGGACTGACGACGGCGGTATGTAGGCTGAGTAGGCAAAGAGCGGTCGGGTGTAGCGTGGGTTATCGATTGTAGAACAGGCTCCTCTAGGTGGGTTTGGGGCACCGCCAAGTCCTTAGAGTTTTAAGCGTTTGTGCTCGTAGTTCTCAGGCGGACACTTTAGTTGGGGAAGTGCCAAGATTTAGGGCTAAGCATAGTGGGGTATCTAATCCCAGTTTGTGTCTTAGCTTTCGTGACAGTAATTAGGTCGTGTTGGCTGAGATCTTTTTGGGGTTCTTCTGCACATCTTGTGCTTATGACAGCTCAGTTGTGCTTCGGTCTTAGCTTGGGGTGATATAGCTATGTCACTCTTTACGCCGTGCTGCCGTTGGTTTGGGTTTCTTGTATGACCGCGGCGGCTGGCACAAGATTAACCAGCCCTAAATTTGCCATAACTAAGTCAAGTTTACACTTATTGCTTAATGTTAATTACTGCTGAGTACCCGTGGGGGTGTGGCTGGGCAAGGTGTCTTGGGCTGCGGTTGGGTGTGCCTGATACCTGCTCCTTTTGTCTTTGTAAGACGTTTGGGGCATTTACACTGGAGTGCGGATACCTGCATGGAAATGTTCACTGGGGTGTGGATACTTGCATGTATATGTTTGGCAATAATCAACGGTAAGGTTAGGACTAAGTCTTTTGTCCTTGGACATATTTTGGTGTCGTCTTAGCATCTTCAGTGCTATGCTTTGGTTTAAGCTACAGGGAC